CGTGACAACGGTATGATAATACGATATGATGACAATGCTGCAGTTCTCATTGATCAAGAAGGAAATCCAAAAGGAACTCGAGTTTTTGGTGCGATTGCCGGGGAGTTGAGACAGTTCCATTTTACTAAAATAGTTTCATTAGCTCCCGAGGTATTATAAAAGAGACCGTGATATGGTTATATTATTTGAAAGAAATAGATTACGAAATAGATTCAGATTCAGTAGTAGATTGGGTCTCACGCATATACCTTTAATAATTCATATTCATCAAAAAAAAAAAAAAACAAGAAAAACATATTGATTATCCAAATTTTGAGGCAAAAAATTTAATTCATCATGGGTAGGGATACTATTGCTGACATAATAACCTCTATACGAAATGCTGATATGGATAGAAAAAGGGCGGTTCGAATAGCATCTACCAATACCACTGACAATATTGTTAAAATACTTTTACGAGAGGGTTTTCTCGAAAATGTGAGAAAACATCGAGAAAACAGCAAATCTTTTTTGGTTTTAACCCTACGACATAGAAGGAATAGGAAAAAGCCTTCTAGAACTTCTAGAACTTATAGAAATCGAAAAATTTTAAATTTAAAACGGATCAGTCGACCCGGTCTACGAATCTATTCTAACTATCAACGAATTCCTAGAATTTTAGGCGGGATGGGGGTTGTAATTCTTTCTACTTCTCGGGGTATAATGACAGACCGAGAGGCTCGACTAGAAAGAATCGGTGGAGAAATTTTGTGTTATATATGGTAATCCTTCTAATATCCGAATGGAATTTGAAACTTCCTATTTTGGAAAAAAAGGGGGCGGTTTATTTAATCTATTTCTATTCTCTTCACTTCCTGATATTTTTTAATACTTCAAGGAGGTTTGGTTTCAATGACCGAAAAAGAAAACAAATGTATTCATGAGGGTTTAATTACGGAATCGCTTTCCAATGGTATGTTCCGGGTTCGTTTAGATAAAGATAAAGATAATGATAATGATAATGATAATGATAATGAAGATTTGATTCTAGGTTATATTTCCGGAAAGATCCGACGTGGTTCTATACGGATACTTCAAGGCGATAGAGTCAAAGTTGAAGTAAGTCGTTATGATTCAACCAAAGGGCGTATAATTTATCGACTTGACAATAAGGATTCGAAAGATTAGGTGTTTTTTTTTCAACTTTCATATTCCTTTCGTGGGAATACGATTTGAGATGAAAACTTTCAAGAAACTTATTTTCTTCCAAGAAGTAGATTCAGAGTTAAGGTAAGGAATAACAAATATGAAAATAAGAGCGTCTGTTCGTAAGATTTGTGAGAAATGTCGACTAATCCGTAGGCGGGGACGAATTATAGTAATTTGTTCCAACCCAAGACATAAACAACGGCAAGGATAATCATATTCGTTAAAATACCCGATGTACAAATAAAAGAGGATCTGTTTTGACATAAAATGGATATATCCATATATTTCTGACTCATATTTATGAGATGATAAAATATGGCAAAAGCGATACCGAGAATTGGTTCACGTAGAAATGGACGTATTGTTTCACGTAAAAGTACACGTAGAATACCAAAGGGGGTTATTCATGTTCAAGCAAGTTTCCATAATACCATTGTTACTGTTACAGATGTACGGGGTCAAGTGGTTTCTTGGTCCTCTGCCGGTACTTGTGGATTCAGGGGTAGAAGAAGAGGGACACCGTTTGCTGCTCAAACCACGGTAGGAGATGCTATTCGTACAGTAGTGGATCAAGGTATGAAACGAGCCAACGTCATGATAAAGGGTCCCGGTCTCGGAAGAGACGCAGCATTACAAGCTCTTCGCAAAAGCAGTATACGATTAACTTCCATACGTGATGTAACCCCTCTGCCACATAATGGCTGTAGACCTCCGAAAAAAAGACGTGTGTAGAAATAAACATTGAAGAGATTTCAAGAAAAACAAGAGAAATAAACGATTCAATGATCTGATCAAATAATATTACTATGGAAAAAGAGAAAGTAAGAGTATCTACTCGAACACTAGAGTGGAAGTGCGTTGAATCAAGAGCAGACAGTAAACGTCTTTATTATGGACGCTTTATTCTGTCTCCACTTATGAAAGGTCAAGCTGACACAATAGGCATTGCGATGCGAAGAGCTTTGCTTGGAGAAATAGAAGGAACATGCATCACACGCGCAAAATCTGAGAAAATACCACACGAATATTCTACCATAGTAGGTATTCAAGAATCAGTACATGAAATTTTAATGAATTTGAAAGAAATTGTATTGAGAAGTAATCTATATGGAACTTGCGACGCGTCCATTTGTGTCAGGGGTCCCGGATATGTAACTGCTCAAGATATCATCTCACCGCCCTATGTAGAAATCATTGATAATACACAGCATATAGTTAGCTTGACGGAACCAATTGATTTGTGTATTGGATTACAAATCGAGAGGAATCGCGGATATCTTATAAAAACGCCAAATCATTTTCAAGATGGAAG